CGTCGGAATTTCAAATTTATATTCTAATAAAACAAATAATAAATAGTTTAATCCGATTAGATTTCATGCAAATGTAGTAGTATACCAATAACGGGAACTAGTTAGGATTAGGATAACTCGATAAAAGTTTTGATTGAATATGGTTGAATAATCATTCTATGCTGAAAAGTTTTCGGTTTTTATAGTTAGAATTGATTGGTCGTATCTATCCAATACCTATAATCTACTATGATAACGTATGATAACGACTCGCTATTCACTCGGGTTCTGAGTCATAATCATTATGTAGGAGAGATGGCCGAGTGGTTCAAGGCGTAGCATTGGAACTGCTATGTAGGCTTTTGTTTACCGAGGGTTCGAATCCCTCTCTTTCCGTACCTTCAGCTAAACCACCAACGGTACTTATCACAATACAATGTCTCAAATCAACTAATAATGGATACCATTAGTCCAAGAGTTAGGCTTTCCTTTGGTATAGATTCCATATTCCTAATTGTTGTGATACATAAAATTAAACTACTGAAAAAAGGTCGACAAGGAATTAAAATATGGCAGCCAATCTCTTACTTCGACGAAAAGAGAAGAGAGCAAAATAGCCCTAATCTTTTTTTTGTTAGTTAGGTTTAAGTTTGACGGGAATAATATTCTACGACTAGCAATTCGTTTATTTTCAAACCGACCCATTTATTATCTATTATTTGATTGACTACTCCTTTATATTGGAACGGGTGAAGAGTCAAATATTTTGGCACTTCCTCATGAGGGGATGAATCAAGAGAATTTTTAATCAGAGTTTGGGATTTTTGTTCATCCTTCGCTGTAATAACATCTCGTGGTTTGCAGCGATAACTTGGTATATCTACTATACGACCATTAACTAAAACATGTCTATGGTTAACTAATTGGCGGGCTCCAGGAATAGTCGACGCCATACCCAATCGAAAAAGGATGTTATCCAAGCGCATTTCAAGTAATTGTAGTAAAACCTGACCTGTTGAACCTTTGGCTTTTCCCGCGATACGGACATATTTAAGTAATTGTCGTTCTGTAAGACCATAATGAAAACGCAATTTTTGTTTTTCTTCTAGACGAATACGATATTGAGATCTTTTACCGGAACGCGATTGGTTTCTAAGATCACTTCCGGTTCTAGGCCTTTTACTAGTTAGTCCCGGTAAAGCCCCCAGACGGCGTATTTTTTTGAAACGAGGACCTCGGTAACGTGACATAAAGACTCCTTATTTTATTTTAATTTTACAGAATAAACCTAAATTAAAACTGAACTATAAACGAAGTGAAATCAACTGAAGTATTCTACTACAAAGAATAATGAGATAAATTATATCAATATACGGACTCTTTTGTATGCTTATTGTATGTATATATAAAAAAAAAGGATCCTTTTTTTTATATATTTTTACTGTAAATATATAACTCCTCCTATTTTTATTCATAGTTGGACGTTCTTACAAGATAATAGATCGGTGACCCTTAACCCTTAGAAAAGGGGAGGAAGCCTTTAATTTAATACTATTTTCCAGCATTCTTTAGATTTCACGGAGACATTAGCAATCACGTAAAAAAGCAACCAAATAGATAGAAGCCAGCTATCGGAATCGAACCGATGACCATCGCATTACAAATGCGATGCTCTAACCTCTGAGCTAAGCGGGCTCACACAATCGAAATTGGGCATGCATAGGAATTCAATAACCTACCGGGATCGTAGCTATTAACTATCCATTCTTAGCTATTCATAATTAATATGAGTCTAGAAAAGAATAGAAAGCGCATATTTCAAAAAAATATTTAATATTTATAGATGATAACCATTAATTGACTATAGCGATATGTAATTTCTATTTATTTATCTTCAGTATCGGAATTAAACAGTCACATTTAAAATGATATTTTCATTTTTTATTATTATCTATTACTTTAACTATAGAAACTATCTATTTTTCTAATATTTTATATTATTATAGTTGACTATATATCATATATATATATCTTTCGAAATATATTTCGATTTTTTATTAATTATTATAAATTATTGAATCTAAATTCTTATATTTTTTTTTATTGAATTACGAATTGATTAGCTATAGTAATTAGATTACTAAGTAATAGTAATTCTTAATATTGATTTAATTAGAATTCATTTCCATTTCGTTTTTAGTTAAGGAAATCATCAAAATGAAAGAAAGAGACGCAATCCCGATCATAATGAGACATTACTCCGCTTTCAGTCATAAATAAAAGCATAAACTAAGACAAAATCGACCGTTTGAGTATTCAAAATTTATCGGGGCAAATGGGCGGAAAAAAAGACTATATATGTGATATATATCCAGCTAGATTGAATTGTGGGTACAGAAATGATAAAATAATTTCTGATTGAACCAAATATAAGATATGGGTCTCCGAAAGAAATGACAGAAGATAGGCAAAAAATCAAATTCAAATTAGGAGTAAATGCTTTTAGATATAGGAATCCCTA